CAATATTCGGCAGCTTGATCGAACCAAGCTTCCGCAATTTCAGAATCTCCTTGTCGAATGGCCTGTTCTCCCCGGTCGGAATAGGTGGGTAAATTCCTTCCCTTAGAACCGTACTTGAGAGTTTCCGACCTCATACGGCTCAGCCGTCAAGTTCTTTTGGCGTCCCTTTTTTAATCTACCATATCTAATTGAATGAGATTTATCGTGGATCCGTGGATCTATCCCATTTTTTTCTCTCGAGTTAACCAAAAGAAAAAGAGGTTATGGTTATAAGTTTCAAACTTGAGTTTTACTTACTAATTTAATCAGTTTTCTCTTTTCTCCCACCTTCATAAAGTGCATAGGCATCTCCACTATTATTAGAGTTTTCTAAAAAGGTAACTATCTCGGTTTCATATATGAATTTCTATAGAATCTGTGAAAAAGACTTTCCTTTATAAGAAGGAAAAGGCTTACTATCTTTGGGATCTGATGCTACACCGCTGCTCAATACCTTAGGGGATCAGCTCTATTACATAAGTTGATTCCTAACTTTTATCTCATATCATGACATAAATAAGCAGTCCGTATTATCGGCCCAAAACCTCGCCAATTGATCTTTACGGCGCTTTCTCTATCAATTAGATCCTTTATCCATAGAATTATTTAGGCATACCTATTTCTTCATATTCATATCTCAAATTCTATGAAGTTTATTTCTTTGCTACAGCTGATAAAAATCGTTGTTTTGGACGATACATATGTAGAAAGCCTATTTTTTCTAGTAATTATTAATAGATTTGCTCTTTTATTCCCTTTTTATTTCTATAGTGGAGATAGTCGCACGTAATGACAGATCACGGCCATATTATTAAAAGCTTGTGGTAAGAATGGGTTTCGCTCTAGTGCACGAAAATAATATTCCAAAGCTTTCGTATGTTCTCCGTTTCGTGTGTGGATAAGGCCTATGTTATAGAGTATATAACTTCGATCATAGGGATCAATTTCTAGTCGCATAGCTTCATAATAATTCTGTAAAGCTTCTGCATAATTTCCTTCGGATTGAGCGGACATCCGTTACGGTCGTCATTCGATTTAAAGAATCTCCGTTTCAGAACCGTACATGAGATTTTCATCTCATACGGCTCCTCCTTTATGTACATAATCAGAATAATACATGGAATCAAAAAAGATTTAAATATTCTCATTATAAACTGAGCAGGGCTGGTGTTTTTACAAAAAATCTCTAGCCAACCTTCTTGTAAAAGATCTTTCCTTAACATCTAGTATGTTGGTACTAGATAAAAAAAGTGACTCCAGTAATTTCTTTGTCTTAAACGCATCTTAATTTTCAGGAATAAGTCACTTCAACAGTCTTCGATGGTTATACGGGTATCCAAAACACAAACTAGATGGATGTTTGTTGTCCCAACCATTCTTCTTAGTCCCGATCCTGATAAGGAAAAGGGATAATTTATAACAAAGTTTTCGTGTTGTTGATTCCTAGGAGTAGTGCCTCTTCCTCTATGCCTCCTATTGGTACTAATGGAGTGAGTTTGACTTAACCCATACCATAGGTATAACCTTTCGCTCAATACTCTAGAATCGACAATTGAAGCATTTGAGGTTGCATTAATCGGGGATACACGACAGAAGGGCTCGTTTTATTTACAAACTTCACCTTCAACAAGCGTAGATTTATTTCAATAATTTTTTTTCTTTCTATCCCGAATAATAATGTGTCTTCCTCCTAAGAAGACTAAGAGTGGTAAAAAAGAAAAAAAAAGATATATATATATAAATAAAATAAATAACTAAATTAAATTATAAAATAAATAAATAAAAAATATAATAATCAAATCGCACCATCTCTGTAATAGGCAAATGCCTCTTTCTCGCCCAAAGTTGTCGGAATTATTCGTAATAAGATATTGGCTACAATTGAAAAGGTCTTATCAATAAAATTTCCATTTATTCGAGATCTAGACATAGGCAGAAAGTCATTCTATAATTTCTTTTAATTACCTTTTGTGAGAAAATAATCCCACAAACAACGGAATTTTACAATACGAAATAACATAAAAACACACTCAGTAAAATTAAACTTCGACTCAAATTGTTTCTTTTTGACAGGAATCAATAAAAACTAAGAAATATTTGAAGCCGATTGGATTTCATCCAAATGTAAATTAAATTTTACATTTAAATCTAGTATTATAAGAATATAGGAAACTATTCTGATTTCATCAAAGTTGAAGAATGAACGAATTTATATCCTAATCTGTAGGATAATTCGAAAAGTTTTGATTGAATTATGATCCAAAGAGGAAAAAGAATCGAATAATCGTTCTATGATGGATGAAAATAGAATAACCGCCCTTTTGTGTTGTGTATATAACGGATATACGCTATACAATCAAATATAAAGATTCCTGGGGCGTTTCATGAATTTGGAATAAATCTATGGGGTAAGGGGTTATTGTTGAAAGATCTAAAATTGGAAAGTCATTTTAGAATTCTTATGAAAATAGAATAAGAGTCTAAACTAAATATAATCATGATCTAAAGGTAGCCATTAAACATAGTCTAAAAAAATGGATCAATCGGTGGAGTCGTTCCAATTCAGGGATTTAATTCGGTATAAATATTCAAAAATAAAGTCGGGAGTGCCTTCTTTGTAAACATGAATAGATACCTTATATTTATTGGTTTAAATATTTTGTCTCACAAAATTATTTTTATCCCCCGCCAGCCTCGAATAAGGGTTTGGCAGCGTTTTTCTTTTATAGTTAAAATAGAGTGTACGCACCTATCCAAAAACCTAAATATGAATCACTATTCATTCGGTTTATGAACCATAATCATTATGCAGGAGAGATGGCCGAGTGGTTGAAGGCGTAGCATTGGAACTGCTATGTAGGCTTTTGTTTACCGAGGGTTCGAATCCCTCTCTTTCCGTACCCTTCAACCTAATTCACCAATGTTATTGATCGCAATATATCAAATAACAATGCATACCATTATTCCAACAGTTATACATATGGCTTCTCTATTCCTAATCCTAATTTCTGTGGTATGGATTATACTGGAAAGAATGGACAAGGAATGAAGATCTCCCTATCAATCTATGATACATGAGTGGGAAAAAATCCCCGGATAAAACGCCTTCCTGAGGGTCTCTTTATATCGGTGAAAGGAAGGGCAAAATTGTCCTAATCCTTCTTATTTTAGTTGTGTTTAAGTCTGACGAGAATAATATTCTACAACTAGCAATTCATTTATTTTCAAACCGACGCATTTACTATCTATTATTTGATTGACTGATCCTTTATATTGGAATGGGTGAAGAGTCAAATGTTTTGGCAATTCCTCAGGGGAGGATGAATCAAGATAATTTTGAACCAGAGACTTAGATTTTTGTTCATCTCTCACTGTAATAATATCTCGGGGTTTGCATCGATAACTTGGTATATCTACTATACGACCATTAACTAAAATATGTCTATGATTAACCAATTGCCGGGCTTGAGGAATAGTTGAAGCCATACCTAATCGAAAAAGGATGTTATCCAACCGCATTTCAAGTAATTGTAGTAAAACTTGACCTGTTGACCCTTTTGCTTTTCCGGCTATACGAACGTATTTAAGTAATTGTTGTTCTGTAAGACCATAATGAAAGCGCAATTTTTGTTTTTCTTCTAAACGAATACGATATTGAGATTTTTTACCGGGGCGTAATTGATTTCTAAGATCACTTCCAGCTCTAGGTTTTTTACTAGTTAATCCCGGTAAAGCCCCCAAACGACGTATTTTTTTGAAACGAGGCCCTCTGTAACGCGACATAAAGACTCCTTATAAAGTTTCATAAACCTAAATGAAATTAAACTAAACTAAATGATAAATAGAAAAATGAAAAATATAATTCAAATTAAAAATAATAAATTAATCAAAATTTATTGAAGTATTGTATTCCAAAGAAAAATTCGAAAGAATAATTAGATAAATTGTATATCAATATCCGGGCCTTAACTTAATATATTATATATATATATTATATAATATATCGTATTAAAATTAATAGAAAATAGAAAATCTTTTTTAAGTTTAAGGGTTCTTTTCTTGATTGATTTGGTCTACATAGATCAAACTCCTCCAATTTTTTTTAATAATTGGAAGTTCTTATGAGATAATAGATCAGTGCCCTTTGGGAAAGGGGGAAGAAGCCTTTTCAATTTCTTTGATTTCATATTATCAACTATGCAAAAAAAAAATCAAACATATGGAAAAAGCCAGCTATCGGAGTCGAACCGATGACCCTCGCATTACAAATGCGATGCTCTAACCTCTGAGCTAAGCGGGCTCGCATAACATAAATTGGACACACATAGGAATTTAGTAAACTACTGGAATCTTAAATCTTAGCTATTAACTGTTCACTCTTAACTCTTCACAATTACTATGAATCTAGAATAATTTCTATTAATATAAAAACTATATAATAGAATTTCAAATAAATATCGGATATTTGAATATTATAGAACATAACAATTAATATACCGATTAATATATTAATTAATATATTAATATAGCAATATATAATTTTGATCTATTTATCATAGCAAATACATGATTATCAATAATCAATATCTTAATTAGCTTAATTTAGTTAATTAGATAATAAGATTCTTTTTTTTTTTTGAATTTAAATGATATTTGAAATTCAAAATTCTTTTTTTTTTTTACTAATCTAATTCTATTGTCTATTTCTTTAATATTAAAATATTTTATTAGTTATTTTAATACTATTAAATTAGTATATAAACTAAACTATTAATTTTATTACATTAAATATTCTCATTTTCTATCTTATCTATTTAGAATTTTAAAGAGAATCTAGTAATTAAATTACTATAACTTACTAATTAAAGTAGAATCTTATTCTAGTATTCGATATATATAGAATATAATTAATACATATTAATTACATTAATTAAGATTTTACATTATAATAATAATATTCGAAATAATTTCATTCTAAATTTAATTATTCAAAAAAAAAGGAATTAATTATTAGTTATAGCCATTAGATTCGTTATGGTTATTAATATTATATTCACTTATTAGTTATTTTTAGTTAGCAAAGATAAGAGCTAAGACGAAAACAAAAGAATCGACCGTTCAAGTATTCAAGATTGTACGCTAAAAACGATATAAATAGGGAAATATATGTAAAATATATATTAAGCAGAATTATAATATAGGTGTAATAATACTATACATTTATATATAATAATATAGTATTAAGTATACTATATATGTGATATGTATCCATCTAGATTATATATTGATTTGTGGATAGAGAAATAATAGAATCTTTTCTAATTGTATCAAATATGAGTTTCCGAGAGAGATGAAAGAAGATAGACAAGAAATCCAAATATAAGAAAACAGTTTTCAATATGCGAATCGCTATCTAATGAATTCAACAGTTCCATCATATCATAATATAAATGAAATAAAAAGGAAAAAGGTATCATAATGAAATCCTAATCACAAACCAAAAGGGGGGATATGGCGAAATTGGTAGACGCTACGGACTTAATTGAATTGAATTGAGCGTTGGTATGGAAACCTACCAAGTGATAACTTTCAAATTCAGAGAAACCCTGGAATTAAAAATGGGCAATCCTGAGCCAAATCCGGTTTTCTGAAAACAAACAAGGGTTCAGAAGGCGATAATAAAAAAGGATAGGTGCAGAGACTCAATGGAAGTTGTTCTAACAAATGGAGTTGGCTGCGGTGCGTTAGTAAAGGAATCACTCCAGAAAGGATGAAGAATAAACCTATATACGTATACGTACTGAAATAGTACCTTCAAATGATTAATGACAACCCAAATCCGTATTTCTTTTAATTTTCATGAAAAATTAAAGAATTATTGTAAATCAATTATTAAGTTGAAAAAAGAATTAAATATTCATTAATCAAATCATTTACTCCATCAAAATCTGATAGATCTTTTGAAGAATGGATTAATCGGACGAGAATAAAGATAGAGTCCCATTTTACATGTCAATATCGACAACAATGAAATTTATAGTAAGAGGAAAATCCGTCGACTTTAAAAATCGTGAGGGTTCAAGTCCCTCTATCCCCAAAAAGGTCCATTTGATTCCCTAATTATTTATCCTACCTTCTCATTTCGTTAGCGGTTCAAAATTCGTTATCTTTCTCGTTCATTCTAATTTTACAAACGTATCTGAGCGAAAATCTTTTTCTTATCACAAGCCCTGTGATCTATATGAAAGACGTACAAATGAACATCTTTGAGAAAGGAATCCCAATTTTAAATTTGAATAATTAAAAATTCATTTTATTACTCGTACTGTACTGAAACTTACAAAGTCTTTTTTTGAAGATCCAAGAAATTCCAACAAGGCCTGGATAAGACTTTGCAATTCCCCTTTCGTCTTTTTAATTGACATAGACCCAAGTCCTATATTAAAATGAGGATGGTGCGTAAGGGATGGTCGGGATAGCTCAGCTGGTAGAGCAGAGGACTGAAAATCCTCGTGTCACCAGTTCAAATCTGGTTCCTGGCACATGAGCAATTTGTATGAGTATCTATTCTACAAATTAATTGATATGAGTCGCCATGCATATTCATTAATATAGTATAAAGCATGATACATATTTATCCATCTAAATATCTGGGGATGTACTCCTTTTATTTTATAGAATAAAATAGTTAAAGATGAGTAAAGAGCATATGTATATACTCTTTTTGATATGTATAAGATAAAGTATGTAAAAGAAAATATTAATACTTCAGACATATTACAAAAGGTAAATTGGTTGGTTGAAAAACCTAAAAGTCTAGTCTAGGGGAGTTGAGGGGTGCGAATAGCCAAGATTCATCTCCGATACAGTACAAATACAAATAGAATCTGATCCCCTTATCATTTCTTTCTATTTTCTTTTCATATTTTATTTCTTTATTTCCTCCTATGTGACTTTCTGGAGCCCATCTAAATGACGTGCGCGGTACATAGTTCGACATCATGAACTCTTTGAGTTTCATCCTATTGACTGGGCTTATCCTCCCAAAAGTATCTTCAAAATCAGAAAATCTTAATGAATCTCTCTAATTGTATTGTCGTTTTTTTTTATTTATTTTATTCATTATTTAGCTTATCCATAATATGCATAATATGTTAATGAGACTTCATCTCTTTGAATATCTAGAGTTGTAGTTGTGGTAAAAGGTGAAGATTAGTTTCTGATTATTCAATGAGCATCTTGTATTTCATAAAAATTAGGAGCAATATAATCCTTACGTAAAGGCCATCCTATCCAGCTTTCAGGCATTAAGATACGTTTCAGACGTGGATGATTATCATAAGAGATTCCTAACATATCATAAGATTCTCTTTCTTGAAAATCCGCACTTTTCCAAATCCAGAAAACAGACGGAATTCTAGGATTCCTCCTTGGGGCAAATACTTTTATGCATACTTCTTC